AAGCACGGTGATTCTCTATAGGGATATGTACATAAGAGAGAGACCCGACCCGGTATCTGTGTACCAATTTATGTTCTGGGGTTTACATATACATATATATTTTCTTATAATTGATAATTGAAAATAATTTTTGAAAATAATTGATACTGATTAGTTGTAAATCAATTTGATTTTGTTATACCATTAAGGAAAGGAAACACATTGAGATTAAATACAAAATAGAAGAACCATTCACTACTTCAAAATCAAAAATAAACAAAATCCAAAATAAAATAATAAATAATAAGAATTAAATAATAAAAAAAAGTTAATGGTTCCAATTTGCCCCAAATTTTGCAGTCTGTGACTGGAAATCCTTTTTTTCTTTTTTCAATTTGAAATAGCTTTTCAATAGAAAGAGAAGGGAAGTTTTTAAGCGGTGTGTGTTTTGAGATACAATCAATCGAAGAGAATAATCTAAACTAGATCCCATAAGAAACAAGAATTCATTTTTGGAAAGAGATTGAAAAGGGATAAGCACAATGGGATTCAAGATCAAAAAACAAATAAAAAAGAAAAAAAGGGTTCAGTAATCCCCCTCTGAAAAAACAAACAATTAGTAATAAAATGTGGATGAATAATATTTTCATCGATTTTGGATCGGATTTGGCGGCATGGCCAAGTGGTAAGGCAGGGGACTGCAAATCCTTTATCCCCAGTTCAAATCTGGGTGTCGCCTGATCAACAAAATACTTAGAATTTCTTATTCTACTGATAGAATAGAACTCGACAAATTCTTGCCCTGCATAAGCAAAGGCAAAGGACGGAGCTTGTCGATACTTGATTTATAGAATACATAGTTCTATAAAAGACTGTAAGTTGTTTTCTCAAAATCGGGTTCTGTTTGGGTTCTGGGTAGCGGCCCAAACAGATATACCAATAGGGATGAGGTAAGGCTTACTTATTAATTCCAGAACTACGAAAGTAAGAGGTCAGAAATCTTGGTATCCAAAGGTTCCTAAAGGACATTCCATTTTTGCTCCTAGGATTGAAGAAAAGATTATACGAAAGACTATCAAGACTTCCTAATTATCTTACACTACCTACCCTAACGTAGGGTCTACTGACTCTGTCTGGAATTAGATTGGATAGACTGATGGGAAATCAATTTAGGAGTTGTGGAAAGGACTGAAGATACTTTGTATCCATACTTACGAGAGACTCCGAGTACTCAAACATTCAATCAGGATGGTTGGTCGGCTCTTATCTTATAGAATAACAGAGTCAAAGTAAAAAAAAAAAAAAAAAAAAAGATTTCTTTGGTCGTGTAAGGAGATTACAAAAAAAATGTATGTAATAATGGTAGTGATGTCTCCCCATTCTTTCACAGAAAGAAAGACAGTAAGGCTTAGATCAAATAGGAAATGTAGGTATCCAATAGATAGTTATCTATCTTGATGGTATATTTTTTTTTTATTTTTGCTTATGAAAGAAAGGTAACAAAACAAACAATAGGTCTTACTATTCCCACATGTTCCATTAGGAGCATTACTTTGCAATTTGCAAGGAAAAGGTGTGTGTATCATATTTTTACTTAATACTTCCCAATTCTACCAGAAATCCTATAAAGAATCTGTTACGAGTGGATTCATTGAATTGGTTCATCAATAGCCTTAAGTCAGAATCCTATTTTGACTCTGCGCCATTGATTCTACTATGATTATTGATCAATAATGGAATAATTCCTTCATAGAAATAGGAGATATAATTCACATGGATATAGTAAGTCTCGCTTGGGCTGCTTTAATGGTAGTCTTTACATTTTCCCTTTCACTCGTAGTATGGGGAAGGAGTGGACTCTAGGTATATTAATAATTGATTGAGTAATCGATTGAGTAATCGATTGAGTAATCGATTGAGTAATCGAATTGTATCAATTGTTTAATTGATCATTTTGCATTGATCGTTTTTCGAAGCTTTATTTTTAAAAAGCTTGTCTCTCTTTCAAAATTATACTGGAAAGACAATAATGAATAATAACCATTCGATCAAACAACGAATGATTCCTATAGTTTAGTTGTATTTCAAAACTCAAATCTACGCATGATAGGAAATTTTTTCCAACCGAATTCCTCCTAAATATTCTGTTTGGATAAACCTGTTCTTACCAGAATTATGGATATTACAACGAGAAAAAACCAATCCCTAGTTTTTTCTTTATTTGTTTCTCTCTTTCTTTACTTTCACTGTTCTAAGAACAAATCGTTCTGCTATTAGATTACGACGATACTTACTTTCTACTGGAAGTGACTAGTGGTTGTCCAAAGAGGTTCTACACATAATAAAATTAGATCTTTCTTCCGCTGAGTGATCCACCACATATCATACATTTAACATTTTAGACTCCTAGAGATTTTTTTATGCTTTTTTGACTCATCTCATGTCATGTTTAAGCATGAAAAATGGTCCGAGTCCCCTTTACTAATCTACTTCCTTTCAAAATCTGAAGAAGTTACCATAGAACTTCGTAAATGATCTGTTAATGGCTCAATCAATGACTTCTTGGGATGGGAAATCAAAAAAATTCCTTGGTTTTGTTTTCTTTTGCTATAGTATAGGAATATACTATTCTTCCTCTATTGATTCTTTTGATGGATCCCGGAACCTATATATAAAATTATAAGAAACCTAGGAATTAGAAGAATTGGCCTTCGATTATTTTGGGTTGATCGAAATCGAGTGGATGTAGCGAAAAAAAGAAATAGAATTAGACTGCTATTTCGATGTACTAGTCTACTATTTAGATTAGATGTACATCTAATACATCATATACATACATATTGTAAATTGATCTATATAAACCCTCCATTTAGATAAAGTCTATATCTGTATACAATACAACTTTATATGATAATATCATTGTATACAATATTAGATAATATAAAATACTCTAAAGTGTGGTAGAAAGGACTATATATAGTCCTTTCTACCACACTTTATGATTCCAACCAGATCATTTCATTTAAGACTTGGAATTTTCTTTTAATTTTAATCCCTTTCTTTCATTTCTTCAATCATTGAAAAAAGGATTGATAAGAACTAATAATTCAGATTCAAATTAATCATTTTGACTGACTGTTTTTACGTAGATAATAAGTAAAAAAGCAGTAGGAACTAGAATGAACAGTGCAGTAGCAATAAATGCGAGAATATTGACTTCCATAATTTCATTATTTATTTATTTTTTTCTTCGCAATAACTCGGGATGTAATCCCATAGAGATGAGAAATTTAACTCCTGTAAATTCATTGGGATGAATTGATCCTGATGATACTGAATAGGATCAATATTATGAATAACAATATCTGATCTATCAAATCGATTCATCGTCGAGAATTGAATAGTATAACATGGGAAGATCCTTTATCCATACTAATTACGAAATGGGATTTTTTATTGGATCAGGAATCCCATTGGATTTTTCATCCTCTTCCACTTTTTCTTTTCTATAACCTACTGTCTTCCTTATCTTATACAACTCTCCTTCCTGTGTATTATACTTACAATTATGAGGTATTATATGACCGGTATTCTATGGGTCACACACAGACCCAAACGAGGTGAGATGGAAAAAAAGGGATTAAATAAAAAAGATCAAATATTCCAACAAATTTACTGAAAAGGGTCCTTGCTCGGTCTTTTCTTTTATTTTATTAGTATCCTCTTTCTTGTATTTATTTGTACTGGAATGCATACATCAAAAATGATGTCTGCAATTTGAATGAGAATGAGATAGATTGTTTACAATTAGTCATTGAGGATACACAAACAAAGTCAGAACTAGAAAAGGTGTGGTTTAACCTGAAAAGTACTCTGTCGGGGTAATTATGTTAAGTTCATTGTCCATCGTACAATAAACGAATACCATTTTTGTATGTACTCCCGGTAAAATAGGATCACTCTACTCCATTTCATTGATCAAGAACAATCGAAAAAGAAAGTAAGACGAGGATGGTATCTCTAAAAATACTGAATATAGTAATACCACCAATTGTACTAATGTACATATGATATGTCTCTCCTTTATCAATCGGGAGTAGTGGAAAGATTTGAAATTCCCGTATCCATATTTGTGTGATGATAAATGCGAAATAAAAAACAAAAGAAATAAGGATCCCCACTGGGGATTAGATCTTGCTTCCTGTCCCCCTTTTCCGTGAAAAGAGAGAGATAAATTGATAAATTCACCGGATCCTAGTTCGGGACTGACGGGGCTCGAACCCGCAGCTTCCGCCTTGACAGGGCGGTGCTCTGACCAATTGAACTACAATCCCAGCGAAGTGTATGGCATACATATTCTTAATCTTACATATTCTTAATGTAATCATAAGAACATTCTAGTCCTAGTCGTCGTATTGTAAGAAAGACAGGAATGATATACTGATATCATATCCACATATAATATGGGCTATAGTGAGAGTGACACAGATTACTAGTAACCAATAATTATTTTACGGCCAAAAGTGGATAATCAATCAGAAAAAAGAACTAAACTTTTTTGTTTGCTTTTCATGATACTTTACTTAATTAAGTAAAGTATCATGAATTAGATCCTTAGAAAGATCAGAAAGAGAAAAATAGGGATAGAGAAAAAAAATTGATTCTTTCTCTTTATTTCTACGGATTAGGCATTTCCATTTATGGAAGACAAATTGGTTATATCATATTCATGGAGCGGTGAATTATTGGGCCGAGCTGGATTTGAACCAGCGTAGACATATTGCCAACGAATTTACAGTCCGTCCCCATTAACCACTCGGGCATCGACCCAGGAAGAATTCATTCTAGGCTTATCGATAATCTATGATCAACTTCCTTTCATAGTACCCTACCCCCAGGGGAAGTCGAATCCCCGCTGCCTCCTTGAAAGAGAGATGTCCTGAACCACTAGACGATAGGGGCATATACGCCCGACCATCATCATACTATGATAATAGTATGAGCAGTTTTTTGGAATTGTC